TTTGTTTTATCTTTTCTCCCACCTTCAAAAGAATAAAGCGTAGGTGTTCTACACAATTTTCTGCAAGGTAACTATCTCGGTTTCATATAGAAATTTCTATTTATATAGAATCTTTGAAAAAGACCTTCTCTCATAAGAAAGAAAAGGCTTACTATCTTTGGGATCTGATGCTACACCGCTGCTCAATACTTTAGGGGGTCGACTCCATTACATAAGTGGATTCCTAGCTTTTGTCTCATATTATGACATTAAGTAAGCAGTTCTTATTGTATCGGCAAAAATTTCGCTAATTGATCTTTACGGTGCTTCCTCTATCAATTAGATCCTTTATCCATAGAATAAAGTATCTAGGCATATTTCTTTTTTCATATTTCGATTTCTATGAAGTTTATTTCTTTGCTACAGCTGATAAAAATCGTTGTTTTGGACGATGCCATATGTAGAAAGCCTATTTTTTTTTTATTTTTTTTACTAGTAGATTACTAGTAGATTTTGCTCTTTCTTTCCTTTTTCTTTCTATAGTGTAGATAGTCGCACGTAATGACAGATTACGGCCATATTATTAAAAGCTTGTGGTAAGAAAGGGTTTCGTTCTAATGCCCGAAAATAATATTCCAAAGCTTTTGTGTGTTCTCCATTACTTGTGTGAATAAGGCCTATATTATAGAGTATATAACTTCTATCATAGGGATCGATTTCTAGTCGCATAGCTTCATAATAATTCTGTAAAGCTTCCGCATAATTTCCTTCGGATTGAGCAGACATCCGTTACGGTCGTTATTCGATTCAAAGAATCTCCGTTCCAGAACCGTACGTGAGGTTTTCATCTCATACGGCTCCTCCCTTATGTGCATAATAAGCCTAATACATAGAATCAAAAAGGAGTGAAATATTCTCATTATGAACTGAGCGGGGCTAGTGTTTTTACAAGAAATCTCTAGCCAACCTTCCTGCAAAAGATCGTTTCTTAACATCCAAGATGTTGGTACTAGATAAAAATATAAAAATGTTACGTTAACTCCAACAATTTCTTTGTCCTCAACATCCCTTAATTTCTAGGAATTAGTCACTTCAACAGTCTTCGATGGTTATATGGGTATCCAAAGCACGAATGAGATGGATATTTGTTGTCCCAACCATTCTTCTTAGTCCCGATCCCAATAAGGAAAAGGGGAAATTTAGAGCAAAGTTTTCGTGTTGTTGATTCCTAAGCGTAGTGCTTCTTCCTCTATGCCGCCTAGTGGTACTAGTGGAGCAGTATTAACCTGCAATACATAACCCATAGCCATAGGTGTAACCTTTTCGCTCAATGCTAGAATCGACAATTGAAACATCTGAGGCTGCATTAATCGGGGATACACGACAGAAGGAATGTTTTTTTAGAAACTTCACCTTCAATAAACGTAGAGTTTTTTTCAAATCTTTCTATCCCGGCTAATGTGTCTTTCTCCTAAAACTCGACGCGGTAAATAAAAGAAATCAAATCACACCATCTCTGTAATAAGTAAATGCCTCTTTTTCTCCTGAAGTTGTCGGAATTATTCGTAATAAGATATTGGCTACAATTGTAAAGGTCTTATCAATCAAATTTCCAGTTATCCGGGATCTAGGCATAGGTAGCAATCCATTTTAAAATTTCTTTTAATTACCTCTCGTTAGAAAACGATCCTACAAAAAAAGTAATTATACAGTACGAAATAACATAAAAACAGACTTAACTCATAAAAAAAGATAGACCGCGTGTTCGAGTCGTTCCAATCCCGTTATTTTAGCCGGTATAGATATCAGAAAAAGACGGGAACGTCATCTTCGCAAACAGCAAACATAAATAGATATATATCTTTATTGTTTATTGTTTTTAAGAAAAAGTTTTTCACAAAAAAAAAATTTCTTTATCCCCCTAGCCCCGAAGGAAAAGTCTTTCTTTGATTAAATGATTTAAAGTTTTCTATTTTTTATAGTTTATAGTTAGAATTAATTGTACGTACCGTACCTATCCAACATCTAATCTAATATATATGATACTAAATTCTATATGATAATAAATACAGTTGGAATAATTACATCAATAGTTGCAGTGACAGTTATCTTCATTCTCAAATCGGGATTGACTCGCGATTCACTCGCTTTCGGGGCCATAATCATTATCCTAATCATTATGTAGGAGAGATGGCCGAGTGGTTGAAGGCGTAGCATTGGAACTGCTATGTAGGCTTTTGTTTACCGAGGGTTCGAATCCCTCTCTTTCCGCACCTTCACCTAATTTATCAATGTTACTGAAATGCTATTGACCGCAATATATCAAATCACCTAACAATGGATACCCTTATTCCAAGAGTTCTATCTTTCTTTGATATGGATTCTCTATTCCTAATTTCTGTGGAACAGAAAATACGAGTGGACAAGGAATGAAAATGCCCCTATCATTCTAGGATATATCAATGGGATAAAAATCCCCCAAGAAAACCCATACCTTTTGTCTCTTTACTTAGGTGACAGGGGACAAAATTGTTCGAACCCTTGTTATTTTAGTTAGGTTTAAGTCTGACGAGAATAATATTCTACAACTAACAATTCATTTATTTTCAAGCCAATCCATTTACTATCTATTATGTGATTGACCAATCCTTTATATTGGAATGGGTGAAGAGTCAAATGTTTTGGCAATTCCTCCTGGGGGAATGAATCAAGAGAATTTTGAATCATAACTCTAGATTTTTGTTCATCCTTCGCTGTAATAATATCGCGGGGTTTGCAGCGATAACTTGGTATATCTACTATACGATCATTAACTAAAATATGTCTATGGTTAACTAATTGGCGGGCTCGAGGAATAGTTGACGCCATACCTAATCGAAAAAGGATGTTATCCAAACGCATTTCAAGTAATTGTAGTAAAACCTGACCTGTTGACCCTTTGGCTTTTGCGGCGATACGAACGTATTTAAGCAATTGTCGTTCTGTAAGACCATAATGAAAACGCAATTTTTGTTTTTCTTCTAAACGAATACGATATTGAGATTTTTTACCGGCGCGCGATTGATTTCTAAGATCGCTCCCGGCTCTAGGCCTTTTACTAGTTAGTCCCGGTAAAGCCCCCAGACGGCGTATTTTTTTGAAACGAGGCCCTCGGTAACGTGACATAAAGACTCCTTATTTTCTTTATTTTATTGAAATTTCATAAACCTAAATTAAAACTGAACTAAAGGATAAATATGATAAATGAGGCAAAATCTACTGAAGTATTATACTACAAAAAATACTGATATACTACAAATGAGATGGATTCTATCAATATCCGGACCTTATTGTATATATACAAAGTATACACAAAGAATGTATATAGAATAAAAAAAAAAAAATAGAAAAAAAAAAAGCCAGCTATCGGAATCGAACCGATGACCATCGCATTACAAATGCGATGCTCTAACCTCTGAGCTAAGCGGGCTCACATAACAGAAATTGTACATGCACAGGAATTTAGTAAACTACTGGAACCTTAGCTATTCACTTTTCATTCGTAGTAATTAATAATTAAATTAAATGAATATAGAAAAATGAACTGAATATATAAAAAAAAAAGAAAAGAATTGACCGTTCGAGTATTCAAAATTGCACAATAAAAATGATTCGAAGAAAAACATATAGAATAAATGTGGTATATATGCATCTATATTGAATTATTGAATTGCGGATACAGAAATGATAGAATGATTTCTGATTAGACCAAATTAGGGGTCCAAAATAGATATGAAAGAGGCTAGACAAGAAATCAAATAAAATATTAAAATAAGAGGAAACACTATTCTAGGAATATAGGAATATAGGAATCGGTATCTAATGACTTTAACAGTTCCAGTAGAATAGAATAGAAATGAAAGAAAAAAGGGAATGACATAATAACATAATAATAAGATTTGAATCTCAAAACACAAAACAAAGAGGGGATATGGCGAAATTGGTAGACGCTACGGACTTAATTGAATTGAGCCTTAGTATGGAAACTTACTAAGTGATAACTTTCAAATTCAGAGAAACCCCGGAAAAAAAAGGGGCAATCCTGAGCCAAATCCTATTTTTCGAAAACAAACAAAGGTTCATAAAGACAGAATAAGAATACAAAAGGATAGGTGCAGAGACTCAATGGAAGTTGTTCTAACAAATAGAGTTGACTGCGTTGCATTAGTCAAGTACAAGTAAGGGAATCCTTCTGCTAAAGTTAAAATTCCAGAAAAAAAGAAAGGTAAAGTAAAGTATAACCCTATATACATAATACATAGGCATACGTACTGAAATACTATCTCAAATGATTAATGACAACCGACCCAAATCTGTATTTTTTTCTATGTTATATGAAAAATGAAATAATTAATAATTCAAATATCAAATAATAATAAAAAAAAAAACATTGCTTTGATTTGAATCGATTCCAAGTTGACGAAAGGATCGAATATTCATTGATCAGATCATTCACCCCAGAATCTGCTGATTAATTGGACGAGAGTAAAGATAGAGTCCCATTCTACATGTCAATATCGACAACAAAGAAATTTATAGTAAAAGGAAAATCCGTCGACTTTAGAAATCGTGAGGGTTCAAGTCCCTCTATCCCCAAAAAGGGGCCCACCCGACTCCCTAATTGTTTATCTTATTCTCTCTTTTCGTTAACGATTCAAAATTCGTTATCTTTCTCATTTATTTTTCTCATTTATTCGAGTTTTTCACAAATGTATCCGGGCTGCATTTTTTCTTTTCATTTCTTTTCACAAGTTTTGTGATAGATAGGATAGACATCCAAACGAACTTCTTTGAGTAAAACAAGGAATCCCTTTTAAAATAAAATTGGAATGATTAACAATGATAAGACTTTAGAATAGCTTTAGAATATCTTTTTTTTTTTTATTGACTTTTATTGACATAGACTCAAGTCATTTACTAAAATTAGAAAGAAGGCGCGTCGGAAATGGTCGGGATAGCTCAGCAGGTAGAGCAGAGGACTG